ATAAAATAATACTAATTGTTTTTATTCTTAATTCATTGTTTCTGATTCACCGGTTCTTATCTCTTTTAAAAGGGATTAATAAAAAAAATTTTTCTTTTGCTATTCATAGTTATTTTGAATCTTTCCCAACAACTTAAAAAAAAATGAAAAGTCCAAAGCAATCAAATGTTTTAACTAAGCTACTAGTCAAAAATAAATAATTATTTTATACTTTATACTAAGTAAGATTTTTATGAAGATAGAGCAAATTCAAATTTCAATTATTATTCCCTAATTACACGAATTTATGTACATAGATCAAGACTAAAGAATTACACCAAATTAAGTTTGATAGAAATCGTAGGCTGGCCCAGAGCGTTCCCCAATAAAATACGAACTTGGTTTTTTAGTTTGTTTATTTTTTGTTTATTCACAATCATTAACTAGTTCATCTCGGAACGTATTGATTGTCTTCCATTACAATAAAAGGCATTTCATAACCAATTACTAGAAAAAAATGCTTAGGTCGATAAAACCTATTCGATGTATTTTTCATGGATAAATGTAGCATGCCGAAAATAGCCAAAGATAAACGCGGAAGGGCCTTTTCTTTTTTTTATCAACTTCAACCAATTCTATTTCTATTATATAGCACAATCCACCCTATAGATATCGGTTTGAATAGGTATATAAGGGTACCGCCAATAACTCCGAAATACAAATTCCTTTTTCCCCGATATTTATGGAATCTAAATTGAAAAAATCCCTTATTCTGTTGTTTTTCTTTTTTGTTCTAGTAAGATTTTATGCCATTTTTGCATATTTCTATTTATTTCTTTTTTCTCTAAACTAACTACCTTTAGAAAAAATACACAGATAATGAAATGAAATGAATAGGCAAACTAAAAAATGATTCGTTTTAACAATAGATGTCTTTCACATCCAATTTGAGCAATGAATAACCTTTTCTTTTTTGAATGGCAGTTCCAAAAAAACGTACTTCTATATTAAAAAAACGCATTCGTAAGAATATTTGGAAAAAAGGGGGGTATTGGGCAGCGTTGAAGGCTTTTTCGTTAGCGAAATCCCTTTCTACTGGGAATTCAAAAAGTTTTTTTGTACAACAAATAAATAAGAAAACGTTAAAATAATCTGAATCCACCTGACTCAAAAAAGAGTTAATTGTGTTTCGAATTTATACTCTATACTATAGAAAAGCCGAAAAAAGTAAGTAACCATTCCCCTTTCGTAATGTTTTGAACCAATTGATTTGCCTACTGAATTCGAAAAAAAAAATAAAAAAAAAACGTACTTTTTGTTATTTGAAAATGGAATCAAGACAAACTAGAAAGTTTCACCTTTCTTTTTATTTGAATATTTTTTTTATTCCCAGGATGGGGATTCTTATTTTCCCCATCACCCCACCATACAACCCTAAACAAGAAGAATTTTTCTATTGTCTCTAATACGTCCAGCCCAATACCTAATTGATTTGATCAATCTTAGCACAAATTAATACTGAAAAAAAACCTAACAACTACGACAACACAAAGTTATAAAAAATGAAAAAAGAAAAAGAACCCTTTTTTGAGTTGTTCCCTGAATTGAAGTTAGAACTAGTTAGTTACAGCCGCTACAACAGTTCTAGTTTATCAAACCAGAAACTATGAAAGTGAATTTAAATAAAACCGAAACCTTAAATAATAAATAATTAAATAAGACGACAAAGGGTGGAATCTTTAAATCTCCATTTTAATTTGAATCTCGACGATTGACTAATAATAGGTTATTATGATTTCGAGCAAGCCGCTATGGTGAAATCGGTAGACACGCTGCTCTTAGGAAGCAGTGCTAGAGCATCTCGGTTCGAGTCCGAGTGGCGGCATAGCATCTTCAAAAAGATATACAAAAAGTGCTCTAAGGAATTTAATTTATGATTTACATTCTGTATATTTGAGGTATTCTCGCTTTTCATTTTTTTTTTTTTTTATGATCTTTTCAACTTTAGAGCATATATTAACGCATATATCCTTTTCGGTCGTTTCAATTGGAATTACAATTTATTTACTAACCTTATTAGTCGATGAAATCAGAGGACTATATGATTCATCAGAAAAGGGTATGATAGCTACCGCTTTCTGTCTAACAGGATTATTAATCACCCGTTGGATTTACTCGAGACATTTCCCATTAAGTGATTTATATGAATCATTAATCTTTCTTTCATGGAGTTTCTCCATTATTCATAGGATTTTCGATTTAAAAAAAAATCAAAATCATTTAAGTGCTATAACGGCACCAAGTGCTATTTTTACCCAAGGTTTTGCTACTTCGGGTTTTTTAACCAAAACCCATCAATCCGGAATATTAGTACCCGCTCTCCAAGTCCAGTGGTTAATGATGCACGTAAGTATGATGGTATTGGGCTATGCAGCTCTTGTATGTGGATCCTTATTATCCACGGCTCTTCTAGTCATTACATTTCGAAAAGTGATAAGGGTTTTTTTGAAAAGAAAAAATTTTGTAAATGTAAATGAGTCGTTTTGCTTCGGTGAAATCCAATACATGAACGAAAAAAGGAATGTTTTACTAAATACTTTTTCCGCTAGAAATTATTACAGGTATCAAGTGATTCAACAATTGGATCGCTGGAGTTATCGTATTATTAGTTTAGGATTTATCTTTTTAACCATAGGGATTCTTTCGGGAGCAGTATGGGCTAATGAGGCGTGGGGGTCTTATTGGAATTGGGATCCAAAAGAAACTTGGGCATTTATTACTTGGACTATATTCGGGATTTATTTACATACTCGAACAAATACAAATTTGGAAGGTGTAAATTCCGCAATTGTCGCTTCTACGGGCTTTCTTATAATTTGGGTATGCTATTTCGGAGTCAATCTATTAGGAATAGGGTTACATAGTTATGGTTCATTTAATTAACATCTACTTGAATTGAGGAAAGGGCTTGATGAAGACAAACATAGGACAGCGCATAGATCGAAACGAAACTTAGTGTTAGTGTAAGACGCTGAGAACCTTTTGAATCAAGCAGTGCGGCGATTCAAAAGGTTCTTACAAGCGCCAAAGGCGTTTGGTCACAAGTAAAATTCGATTATTTTATTTCTTTTTTTATTTAACTGAAACTGAAGAGAAGAAAAAAGACTTGCTTGTTCATTGGCTAACGAACTTTTTTTTTCAAAATAATGGGATTTCGTTTTGATTTTTTTTAGTCATGAAAACTATCGATAAAAAAATTAGATATAATAGCTTCGGCCTTGTCCACTGATAGTGAGAGAACGAAATCCGGATAAATACCAATACCTATTACGGGTAGAAGAATAGAGATCAAAACAAATAACTCCCGTGGTCCAGAATCAAAAAAAGAAGAGTTTGGTGGGGCATTAAATAGCTTGTACCCATAGAACATTTGCCGTAACATAGATAATGAATAAATAGGAGTTAATATCATTCCAATTGCCATTACAAAAGTGATTAGTATTTTTGGCATTAAAAAAATTTTTTGGCTGGTAATTATTCCCAAAAATACTATCAATTCTGCAACAAAACCACTCATGCCGGGTAGTGCAAGCGAAGCCATCGATAAGATACTGAATAGTGTGAATATCTTTGGAATTGGGATAGCCAGTCCGCCCATTTCGTCGAGATAAGCAAGACGCATTCTATCATAACTCGTTCCTGCCAAGAAAAAAAGTGCAGCACTAATAAACCCATGAGAAATTATTTGTAAAATGGCTCCGTTGAGGCCTGTATCGGTTATCGAGCCAATTCCTAGAATTATGAAACCCATATGAGATACCGAGGAATAGGCTATTCTTTTTTTTAAATTCCGTTGGCCAGGAGATGTTGAAGCTGCATAAATTATTTGCATGGTACCTACTATCATGAACCAGGGGGAAAATAGAGAATGGGCGTGCGGTAATAGTTCCATATTGATCCGAATCAACCCATACGCTCCCATTTTTAATAAGATTCCGGCTAGAAGCATACAAGTACTGTAATGTGCCTCTCCGTGGGTGTCTGGTAACCACGTATGGAAGGGTATAATCGGTAATTTGACAGCAAAAGCAATCAAAAATCCAATATAGAATATTATTTCCAGTGCCGCAGGATACGATTGATTAACTAATGTTTCCAAATTTAATGTTGGTTCATTGGAACCATATAAACCGATACCCAAAACTCCTATTAAAAGAAAAACGGAACCTCCTGCAGTGTACAAAATAAATTTTGTGGCTGAATAAAGGCGTTTCTTTCCACCCCACACGGCCAGAAGTAGATAAACGGGAATTAATTCTAATTCCCACATGATGAAAAAAAGTAAAAGGTCTCGAGAAGAAAATGGTCCTATTTGACCGCTGTACATCGCTAACATCAGGAAATGGAATAGTCGGGAATTTCGAGTAACTGGCCGAGCCGCTAAAGTAGCTAAAGTAGTGATAAATCCCGTCAGTAAAAGGGGTCCTATGGAAAGTCCATCTATTCCCAACCGCCAGTCAAAATCAAAAAAGGTGATCCATTTATAATCCTCTGCCAGCTGGATTAATGGATCGTCCAATTGGAAATTATAATAGAATGCATAGGTCATTAGAAGGAGTTCTAAGACACATATATATATTGTATATCCTCTAGTCACCTTATTTCCTCTATGAGGGAGAAAGAAAATTAAAGAACCCGCGGCTATCGGAAAAACTACAATTAGTGTTAACCAAGGAAAATAATTCGTGGTAAAGACAAGATACACTTGGCCCAGAAAAACCCGTGCTCGAAACTCGAAAATAGAATATATTCTTATTTTTTTTTTTCTTTTTCGAGTACGGGTTTTTGTCGGTAATCGGTAAAAAAAAAAGAAACTGTATTTAGAAGGGATTCAGGTGGGTTTTTGGTAACGTATCAATATCAATAAGCTAGACCCATGCTTCGAGTTGTTTCATGCCATAAATAAACCCGAACACTCAAGAAATCCGTTGGACAGGCGGATTCGCATCGCTTACAACCAACACAGTCCTCTGTTCTTGGAGCAGAAGCAATTTGCTTTGCTTTACATCCGTCCCAAGGTATCATTTCTAATACATCTGTGGGGCAAGCTCGGACACATTGAGTACACCCTATACATGTATCATAAATCTTTACTGAATGTGACATTGGATCTATCAATTTTTGTTTTGAACTTTTTCATTTTCGATCTAGTCAATTTGGAAATATCGTATATTTAAACACCAGATGAATCAATGATTTACCAGAATTTTTCTAATTAACCCACTTTTGGATCAACTCCTAAGAGGGAACAAAGATACTTTGATTTCTTCCGGTTTGACAACCATGATCAAGGTTAGGGCATATTATATATCCTAAGCCGAATTGATGAATATTATGATTTCTAAATGCTATTTATTCAATAAAGTCGATTGATTGATACGAGTCGATTTTCTGTTACGATAAATTGACGAAACAATAGCTGATCCGATAGCTGCTTCGGCGGCTGCAATAGCTATAACAAAAATTGAGAAAATATTTCCTTTTAATTGTCGACTATCAAAAAAATCAGAGAATGTTACGAAATTGATATTAACTGCATTTAGTATAAGTTCAAGACACATCAGGGCCCGAACCATATTTCGGCTCGTAATCAATCCATAGATACCAATAGAAAATAAATAGGCACTCAAAACAAGTACATGCTCGAGCATCATTGACCAACTCCGTACCAATTTCGATTCATTTCAATATGAACAATAATGCAAGTGATTTGATTGCTTAGAATATACCAAGTACGGAGCAAAAGAATCTATTTGATAATAGATCGAATACAAAAATTTCTATTTTTATTTTCTATTGATCCATGAATAGTATTCAACTAGACTTTAAAGAATTGAAGGAAAATGGATGTGATAACAATAACACATAAAAAAGTAGAATTGGGATTGCTGTTTCTAGTTCTAAAGATTTGTTACTGACGAGCCACGGCAATTGCACCTATCAAAGCAACTAAAAGAATTATTGAAACGAGTTCAAATGGAAGAAAAAAGTCTGTTGATAAATGAATTCCAATTTGTTGACTATTACTTATCAAATCTTGTTCGATAATCTGGTTGGGTCGTGTAGTCCAAATAATCCCGTGCCACGACGTATCTAGAATAGTAGCGATTAGCGAAAAAAAAATACTTGTACAAACCAGGGAAGTAAGCCCATCACCAACAGTCCAAAGATTCAAATGAAAATCTTTGGAATAGTCTGAACCATTCATGAACATTACAGCAAATATGATTAAAACATTTACAGCTCCCACGTAAATAAGGAGCTGCGCGGCAGCTACAAAATGGGAATTTGCTAGAATATAGAATAAGGATATACAAACAAGAACCAATCCCAAGGAAAAGGCAGAATAAATCGGGTTGGTAAATAATACCACTCCCAGACCTCCTAATATAAGACCTGATCCCAGAAAAACTAAAAGAAAATCATGTATTGGTCCAGGCAAATCCATTATATTAAAATAAGAGATAAATAAATCGAAATCTTTTTCATGAACTTATTGAACCGACCAGGAAAATTTTTTTTTATGAGACATTCCCAATTCCAATTGAATTAAATTCGAATCTATTAAGTGGGAATTGGTACGGATACGTATACAGTTATTGGATAAATTTCCTTCTTTTCTTTATTCGAAATGGCAATTTGAAATTGAAGCTATATATATAATTATAATTGAAGCTATATATATATAGTTCGAAAAAGCTTCGGTCTATATATTATTTCAATACAAATTAAGTTGTCCTTCTCATCAACCAATCAATAGTTGGGATTTGGAGTTATTGACCAAGCAAAGAAAAAAACCTTATTCCTTTATACCAAATATACCAAAATGGAACCTTAGTAATTCGAAATTAAAGGGTTTAGTCATTTTTTCCATTTTTTCTTTGAGGCGAATTCAATACTGTTCGAATTGTAAAATCGTCAATGACTGACATTGGTAAACGACCTAAAGCAATTTGATTATAATTCAATTCGTGACGGTCGTAAGTAGCAAGTTCATATTCTTCAGTCATTGATAAACAATTTGTTGGACAATACTCAACGCAGTTACCACAAAAAATACAAATTCCAAAATCAATACTGTAATTAAGCAATCGTTTCTTTCGAATATCTGTTTCAAATTTCCAATCAACAACAGGCAGATCTATAGGACATACGCGAACGCATACTTCACAAGCAATACATTTATCAAATTCAAAATGGATTCGACCGCGAAAACGCTCCGATGTGATTAATTTTTCATAAGGATATTGAATAGTTACAGGTAAACGATTTGCTTGGGATAAAGTAATCATGAAACTTTGACCAATGTACCTTGCAGCTCGTATTGTTTGTTGACCATAATTCATGAAACCAGTTACCATAGGGAACATATCGTGAATATCTATGAATAATTTGAGTTTCTTTCTTTCTCTTGTTTGAGACAAGTAGTGAATATTTTATTCCTTTTTTCTTTATAGCGAAAGGAGTTGGGAAGAAGTTGTTAATAATAGATTACCGAGAGAAATAGGTAAAAGAAATTTCCAGCCAAGATTTAATAGTTGGTCCATTCTTAGTCTCGGTAAAGTCCACCTTGTTGTAATCGGAACGAACAAGAACAAATAAGTTTTAGCTAATGTAATAAAGATACCAATTGTCGTTCCAAAGATTCCATCCGCTTTATTTATTTCAAATAGCTCAGGAACAAATATGTATGGAATGGAAAGATTCCAACCCCCCAAGTAAAGAACAGTTAGAAATAATGAGGAAACTAATAGATTTAGATAGGAAGCAACGTAAAATAAACCAAATTTTATTCCTGAATATTCGGTTTGATAACCTGCTACTAGTTCTTCTTCTGCTTCTGGTAAATCAAAAGGTAATCTCTCGCATTCCGCTAGGGAAGAAATTAGAAAAACGATAAACCCTATAGGTTGACGCCACAAATTCCACCCCCAAAAACCATATTTTGATTGTGCCCCAACTATATCAACTGTACTTGAACTGTTAGATAATCATAGTCGGTGGTAACATTACGGTTCCCATCGCTATTACAAAACCGTACATGAGATTTTCACCTCATACGGCTCCTCAGGGCCACAAATAAATGTAAGGACCGGACCAGTATTAGTTATCTTGATATGGTTATAGGATAGAGAAAGTCAAAATAAAAATCTAGTGGAGGATCCCCAATTATACCACAGGAATTCTGTCTGCTCTAAGGATAAAAAAACAGTATTTCGGAATTAATCTCATCCTTTAAGAATTTCAATTTTGCTGTGTTGAGTAATAACTTAATCAACCCTTCAATAAAATACTCCTTGTAGAAATATCAATAGATATTTCAACCCATCCTTTTAGTTTCGATTACGAAAAAGAATTAGACATTACACTAGTTCATGAATCATGACACGAATTTGATTTATATCAATATATGAAAATGAAAGAAAGAATAAAAGGATTAAAAGGATCGTTTTCTATTGTAATTGTATTTTTTCTATTTTTTTTGTTCCTCTTCTTCTTTCTGAGAGAAAAGGGTGCTTAAAAAAGGGGTAAAGGATTATTTCGTTCCTGATAGTTATTTCTTTAACTGGCGGATAGGAGCATACTCTGGATCGGAATTGTGGTGTGGGGAGTACTGCCTGATCATTTCTACCAACTTAAAGCCCCATTTACGATTCTTTTTATGTTATGCAGAAGTATCCTTTTAGATAATTGACATAATCTACATTACTAACCCGTTGTGCGTATTTTGGTGTTCCTTCCTATCCACCCATTTTTTGTTTTCAACCCCCGTAATATATATCTATTGTAATACATACAAACGCTAATGAAAATTCCATAGGGTTGGTCTTTTGAGCCCGCTTCAAGCTAGGATGACCAATCAACCAATCTTGGGGTAAGGGGCTTCCTCCACTTTGACTTTTGTTTACTTCCCCTTAACGCTTGTACATAGGAAATGAGACTTAAGCCACTTGTACTGCGAATTTGAAAGTTGTTTTCTTTCACTCATATATAACTATCAAATTTCGTTTATTAACCTAATTTATTAATCTAAAGAATAAATAAATGAATAAAAAACGGAAGATTTCGATTCAAGTTCTTTTTTTTCTCGAACGAAAAGCTTAGGTTTTAGCGAATCGCACGTAGAGATATTGATAAAACACATAAAGTTAATGGTATTTCATAACTAATCGATTGAGCAGCAGCTCGCAGACCACCTAAAAAGGAATATTTATTATTTGATCCATATCCTGACATAAGAAGTCCAATGGGGGCAATACTTGAAATGGCAATCCATAAAAAAATACCGATATTGAGGTCAGCTAAAACAAAGTTATAACTAAAAGGAATTACTGAATAACTTAGTAGAATTGCTATGACTGCTATAGATGGTCCAATACTGAATAAACTACTATTTCCTCTAGATGGAAGAAGGTTTTCTTTGAAAAGTAGTTTTGTTCCATCTGCTAAAGCTTGAAGAATTCCCAAGGGACTGGCGTATTCAGGCCCAATGCGTTGTTGTATTCCTGCAGATATTTCTCTTTCTAACCACACAATTACTAGGACACCTATTGTGATTGCTACTACAGGAGTCGAAATAGGGGTAAGCACCCACACGATCCCATAGACCTCTTGAGGGGATTCCAATCTGGAAAAAGAATTGATATCTTGTACTTCTGTTGTATCAATTATCATTTCAACGATCAACTTCCCCCATAATGATATCTATACTACCTAATATTGTCATAATATCAGCCAATTTCATTCTTTTAACTAACTGAGGAAGAATTTGCAAATTGATAAAACCCGGTGGGCGAATTTTCCATCTCCAAGGAAAACCACTTTGATCTCCTATCAGAAAAATTCCCAATTCTCCTTTTGGGGCTTCTACTCTCACATAAAGTTCTTGTTTCGTCAATTCAAAGGTGGGAGAAGGCTTTTTACTAATGAATCGATCTTCAAAATCATTCCCTTCTGGATCGTTTTCTCTATCAAAACATCGGATTTCTAAATTTTCATAGGGTCCTCCCGGAATTCCTTCTAAAGCCTGTTGAAGAATCTTTACGGATTCCGTCATTTCACCGATTCGGACTAAATAACGAGCTAATGAATCTCCTTCTTTTTGCCACTGGACTTCCCAATCAAATTCGTCATAACACTCATAATGATCAACTTTACGAAGATCCCATTCTATTCCAGACGCTCGTAGCATTGGTCCGGATAAACCCCAATTTATTGCTTCTTCTCCACCAAGAATGCCTACTCCTTCAACTCGTTCTAAAAAAATAGGGTTTCGCGTAATAAGTTTTTGATATTCAGCAACCCCCGTTAAAAAATAATCGCAGAAATCCAAACATTTATCTATCCAACCATGAGGTAAATCAGCTGCTATTCCTCCGATACGAAAATAATTATGCATCATCCTCATACCGGTGGCAGCTTCGAACAGATCATATACTAATTCTCTTTCTCTGAAAATATAGAAGAAAGGAGTCTGTGCGCCAATATCTGCCATAAAAGGGCCAAGCCATAACAGATGGGAAGCTATACGACTCAACTCCAACATAATGACTCTGATATAGCTGGCCCTTTTGGGTACTTGAATATTTCCCAACAGTTCGGGTCCATTTACAGTTATTGCTTCGGTGAACATAGTAGCTAAATAATCCCAACGGGTTACATAAGGCAGATATTGTATAATTGTTCGGTTTTCCGCAATTTTTTCCATCCCTCGGTGTAAATAACCCAATATTGGTTCACAGTCAATAACATCTTCACCATCTAGAGTAACGATGAGACGAAGAACACCGTGCATTGATGGGTGGTGAGGTCCCATATTGACTATCATAAATTCTTTTTCTGTAGCTAGTATACTCATAGGTTTTTCCTCGATTCATTCTTACATGAATTGTTGAAAACAACAAGAAGTTCATCAAGATTCAAAATCAAATAATTCGAAAATTTTTTTTTAATTAACGATTTTTGGACTCCCGAATATTCAACTTACTAATTAATTCTTTATAACGTACTCTATTTTTCTTTGACAAATAAGCTAGCAGACGTTGGCGTTTTTCCAAAATTTTCCGTAGACCCCTTTGAGATAAATAGTCTTTTCTGTGCAATTCTAAATGTGAAGTAAGTCTCCGTATCTTATTAGTGAAACGGAATACTTGAAATTCAACCGATCCACAGTTTTCTTCTTTTTTTTCTTGAACCATAACTGAGACGAATGAATTTTTTACCATAAAACGAAATCCCCTCCCCCTCCTTTTTTTAAGATGAATTTTACTGATCAGTAATAATAATACTAGTTACTTGAATTTGATATACACAATCATCTTAAGTTCGTTATGAACTTGCTAGAAAATCAATATCAATAATCAATCCAATTTTCAATTTTTTTAGGGATCCAAAAGGATGGTATATTTCTGCAAAAGAGAAAAATTGGACCTAAAAAAAATAGCTTCTTGATTCATTTATGGATCTAATTAATATGTACGCCATTTAATTGGTATCTTGTATCAGACTGGAATGGAAGATAAGACATGTATCCATTTCTTTGTTTTCATATCCCAAACATGGGACATGATAGATAGGAAAAGTACACTATTAACGAATTTTCAATCGTGGATACATATGTATCCTTACCATACTGAAACGACTCCCATTATTGGTATTAAACCAATAGCGATTCATACAAATTAAATCTTCTAATCGAGAATTGGGCCAAATAAAGAACTTTAGTTTAATTAGTTGATTTTTCTCTCTAGAAAGATCTTTGTTTTTATCCAAAATGTGACCCCCAATTTTTCCGTTAGTATAAAATACTGGATTTCTCTGCATACCGTTTTGATTCTTCGAATTGAAACAAATTAGAGTTCTTAATTCTCTACGACGTTTAGGGAATAAAATATTTTCAGGAACAAGCAAATCATAATGATTTTTGTTTCTATTTCCAGTCATTTTTTGATGTTTTGCAATGAATTCATCAAAATTTTTTTTATCAACATAGCCTTTTTCGCGGTATCTTTTAGTAATTTTGCGCTTATTCTTATGAACCAATGAAATACCTACGATTTGATATATAAAAAATTGGCCATCATTTTTTACAGACAAACGACGGGGTTCAATAATAAGCATTCCCCCTTTCGTCAATTCTCTAAGAGCGAAATCCTTCTTAGTGATCAAAATAGCCAAACTAATTTCTCCTCCTTGAATAGAGGCTATAGTAACGTCGCTAGGATTTATCAGTCGAACCAGGTGACAATAGACTTTCATATCATTGAGTATTTTTTCCCTGAAAGAAACAGTACCTCTCCATCTCAACTGCAAACACAAATATTTTTTTAGGAAGAAATCAAGCTGTGCTTCTGTTTCTCTCTTTCTCTTGTATTGCTTTTTCTTTATACGTTTTTTCATGTCCGATCTCGTATAATTTTCTTCAACATCTTTTTCTTGGTTTGAGAGAACTGATCCAAGACTTACTTGCTTTTGGGCATCCGATCCCGGATTTCCTTGGTCTGCGAGTTCTTTTTCTTCTTTACTTTGATTCGATAATTCAAGATATTCTTTTTGAGTGGATGATATAAAAAGATCCGCTTCGTTCTTTCCGGTTAGAATTTTCTTACGATTTCCATGAAAATTTAAAAGAAGTAATTTGATTGGTATGATCCAGGGTTTCCTTCTATATGCATTAAAAAGTAGCACAAATTCTGGAAAGAACCAAGGCTCCAGGTTTGATATAGGACAACTTAGTATTTCTTCATTCATTCCCATCCAATCAAAAAGTGTTCTTTTTTGGTTGGATGGGTTAATTTCTTCATCTTGATGAATTGTAAGAAAAAAGGGGCCTCTTTTATTAATTGCATCAATTTTTTTATAATTATCGGACCCAATCTTAGTATTTTGATTACTGCTGGTACCAGTATTCATATCAACCCAGGCTTCAATATTGACCTTATTTCTAAGACAAAAAGTAAGAATTCTCCAATCAAAATATTTTCTATACAAGAATTTTTCCATATCCATAATATCATCTTCTCCTAGATAATTATTGATAAGGATACCTCCCAGCATAGCAAATAATTTTCCTTTCTTTATATTGGAATTATAATAATACTCTTCTTTATTATTTCCTTGGCCTAGTAATCTATCAATATATGAGTCTTTCTTATCTTCATAATTAATCGATTTATATGATAAAAGATCATATCTATAGTGTTTTTTAAAATTCGATTTTTGATTACGTAATGAGTCTGCTTCAAAAAAATGTTGTTTTTCGCAATGAGTTAATCCGTTTTTTTCATATGAATCTCTTTTAGTTAAATTTTTATTTTGAGCTATACAGTGTTGATTGGCTTTATTTCGCCATTCTTGTCGTACTAATCTAGCCCATTTAATCCGAGAGAAATCATATTGATAATGACCGCTTAACCAGTTTTTCCATGGATTCCTTCCAAAATTCCAAAAAGGTTTATGTCTTAATTGGTAATTAAATATTCCGTGTTTTTCAAAAAAATCCTTTATTTCATTCTTAAGAAATAGAGATGTTCCGTGATATTGAAGAACAGGTCTTAAATTAGAAAAGTGAAAAATTGGGGCTTGTAACAATTTGTAAAATACATACGCTTGGGATTGTGAAAAAGACGATAAATTACAAGAAATCTTTGAATTCTTATTACTAATCTTCGAAAGTGATTTTTTGACAGTCGAAATAAAGTGAATTCTATTTTGATTTGTTTTATTAATTATTTCCGGATTTTCTTCATTATTGTGGATGTTTTTCTCAATAATTTTCATTTTTTTTCTTGTTGATTCACTAAAAGGTTTTGCATTGATTCTTGGAATAGTAAGGGTAGATAGAAAAAAATTTCTGTATAGCTTTTCAATAAAAAAATTTAGATAAAAATAGGATTTACGGGTTAATCGAGTATTTCTTTTTTTGAATATCTGCCAAATCTTTTTTGATGAGTCTAATATTTTAGCAGAATAAGTTGTTTTGTTCGAACTAATATTTGTTTCTTGAGTTAGCGATACTTTTTTATTTTCTTTTGTAATTTTATATATTTGATTTCGTATTCTGCTTGTTCTATTAGTCAGATCTGTCATTTTTTTTTCGGTCCGGGAGAAATTTGGCCAATCCATAGATGGAATTTCAATAGACGATTCGTGAATCTTCTGATTACTGAGTATCGAATTTTTTTGAGTTTCACCCAATTCATCGATTTCTCTCAAGTTTCTTTTTGAAAGTTCTTTTATTTTTCCTTCTTTGAAAACCCTTAAAACTATAAAAGACTTAGTTTTCAATTTTATAATTTTTTTTTTTAGTTCTTTAAAAATGGGTTCAAAAAACGAACGTCGTTTTCGGGGAGAACCAAAGGGCATTTCAGTTTCCAATCCCAAAACTGTTAAAAAACAAAAATCAGCTTCACTTTTTGCATCTTTATGAGGGGATTGTATCTTCGATCTGTGCCAGGGTTTCAGGCGAAAAGGGAATAGTATCTTTATCTGAATACCTTCTGTTAACCAGTTTTTCGGAAATTCTGTTTCAGATAAATTAACACCACTATAAGTGCATTTAACATAAATTTCCCGACTCCAATCCTTAAAATCCTCCGACCACTCGGGATCTTGGAATAATAGTATGCGAACCAAATTTTTAGCTATTATCAATGAAGGTAATAGAATATATTTTCTAAGAATCGATTGGATTACTAACATAGAGCTTCTTAGTACTCGAGTAAGGAAACGCTTATCCCAGCCCTCCGCTTGTTTTATACGTACCTTTTCTTGTCTTGTGTATCTTTCTTTTTTGGGCTTCTTTTTTGTTTTTTTATCCAATTTTCTTGGCCTTTCGTTTGTATAATCAGAAAGTTTTTGGTCGTTATTTTTCCACATCCAATTTCTAAAAATTACTTTCATTAGTCCGGAAATGTCAAAAGACAAATAAAAGGGTTTGTCTATTCTGTCCAAAAAAAGAGG